TAAAGCACTGCGATAAGACCCCATACCTAGAGCTAACATCATATAACCCAATTGAGACATTGTAGAATAGGCTAAACCCCTCTTAATGTCTTTTTGAGCAAGAGCTAAAGTAGCTCCTAAAAAAACTGTTATTATCCCTATAAAAGAGATAAAATTCATTATGTGGGGTATGACTATGAAAAGAGGTATAAGTCGAGCTACAAGAAAAATTCCTGCTGCTACCATCGTAGCAGCATGTATAAGAGCTGAAATAGGAGTCGGCCCTTCCATTGCATCAGGTAACCATACATGAAGGGGAAATTGTGCAGATTTAGCAATAGCACCGCCAAATAATAGAACAGCGCACAAAGTAACAAATAACAAATTGACCTCATTAGTAGAAATCAAGTTATTTAATATTTGGAATAAATCACGAAATTCGAAACTTCCTGTTACCCAATAAAACCCCAAAATACCTAATAATAAACCAAAATCACCAACACGATTAGTTACAAACGCTTTTTGACAAGCCTTTGCTGCAACAGGTCGTGTGAACCAAAATCCTATTAATAGATACGAACACATTCCAACCAATTCCCAAAAAATATAAATTTGTATCAAATTTGAACTAGTAACTAATCCCAACATGGAAGTACTGAAAAAACTCATATAAGCAAAAAATCTCAGATATCCATGATCATGAGACATATAATTATCACTATAAATCAGAACCAAAATTCCAACAGTAGTAATTAATATTGACATAATAGAAGTAAGTGGATCGATTAAGTATCCGAATTCTAAAGAAAAATCATTATTGATAATCCAAGACCATACATATTGATAGACAGAACTGCTATTTATTTGCTGAATAGACAGATTCATGGAAAAAATCATGACTATACTTAACAATAAAACGCTCTGAAAAGCCCACATACGACGAAGACTTTTTGTTGCCGTCGGAAAAAGAAGAAGTCCCAACCCTATTAACATAGGAACTGGAAGTGGAAGAAAGGGTATTATCCACGCATATTGATATGTCTGTTCCATAAAAAAAGTTTTTTATTCTTAATTAATTGTTTCCGATTGACCGGATCTTACCTCTTTCGAAAAAGTCACTAAAAAATCAAGATATGCACTAACTTATTTAATTTAATAATTTTATATTAGTATTTATTCTGAGTCTTTTCAAAATCGTTGAAATATTCAAAACAAGAAGTTACAATTGGTCAAATGATATGACCATGACCAAGTGCCATATAAAAAAAAAAGAATCTAAATAAATAGGAAAATTTATATTATTACGATAATTTATCGTCATAATAATTTATAATTAATAAAAATAATAAAAAAAGCTTAAAAATTTAAGCTAAAAAGAGTACTTGATGTTCATATGAATTATATGATTAACTAAGGTCATCGGTCTAATGAAATAAAAACTCTTTATTTTAGTTACTTTATTTCAACTCATTAACTAATTCATTATGGGATTGATTGTTTTCCATTTCAATCAAAACAATTTATTATTAAAGTTTAGAAGATTATAGATCTAAAATGAACTTTTTTTATAAAAAAATGGATCCTTTAACAGATTTCTTACTAGTCTCATTCGAATTTTAAAATTTAATTTAGGTGTATTTTTCTCAAGTTTTACTAAAAAAAGACTCACTTTTTTAGGCAAAAGTTTACAATCCTTTGAGGTATTTTATTACATGTAAATAAAGTATAGAATAGAATGACGAAAATAAAGGTCTTTTAGGTTCTTTTTTAAGTTTGATTTCTATCACATAGAAATTCTAAAGATATTACTTTGAGGTATAAACAACGAGAATTAAGAGTTCCAAACCAAAAATTTTTGGTTTTACGAATAGTGTATGGAATCAAAAAATTTTTATGTTATTTCGAGTCATTTTTTATTAAATTTTCACATATATATCTATATTTCTTTTTTATGAAGAGAATCTTTTTTAGATAAAAATAGATAATGAATAAGAAAAAATAATTGGTTTTGAACAATAGATGTCTTTCACATCCAACTATAACAATGAGTAACTTCTTCATTTTTAAATGGCAGTTCCAAAAAAACGTACTTCGATATCAAAAAAGCGTATTCGTAAAAATATTTGGAAAAGGAAAGGATATTGGGCAGCGTTAAAAGCTTTGTCATTAGGGAAATCTCTTTCTACCGGGAATTCAAAAAGTTTTTTTGTACGACAAACAACTAAGTCCTAAAAGATTGGAATAATCAGACTGGATTTGACTCAAAAAATTGGATCAGTAATTATTAATATAAAAAAATTGGCAGTCCTAGACTCTTAATCTTATTCTTATAAGATGTCTAAAAGAAAAATTCTTCTATTTTCTGAAATCTAAAGAAATAAAAAATATTGTATTTTTTTTTTAGTATATTTTCAATCATATTTTGGTGGTGGGGAGTCTTATTTTCCCCATCGACCTTTACAATAATGAATGAAAAATTTTTATCTTTCTCGGGAAGGGCAGATATAAGATTTTTAGTTAA